TTCACATCATTCATTCTATTTACGGCGACGAAGAATAAAAATATCACTATATTTATTCCTTTTCCTACTCCTTCTTCCAAGCGCGGGATAACCCCAAGGAGTTGTGGGTTTTTTTCTACCAATCGGGGCCCTCCCTTCACCACCTCCATGGGGATGGTCTACAGGGTTCATAACTACTCCTCTTACTACAGGACGCTTACCTAGCCAACATTTAGATCCGGCTCTACCCAAACTTTTCTGGTTCGCCCCGACATTACCCACTTGTCCGACTGTTGCTGAGCAGTTTTTGGATATCAAACGAACCTCTCCAGATGGTAATCTTAATGTGGCCGATTTACCCTCTTTTGCAATCAGTTTCGCTACAGCACCTGCTGCTCTAGCTAATTGTCCACCCTTTCCAAGTGTTATTTCTATGTTATGTATGGCCGTGCCTAAGGGCATATCGGTTGAAGTAGATTCTTCTTTTTGATCAATCAAAACCCCTTCCCAAACTGTACAAGCTTCTTCCAAAGCATACGGCTTTCTGGATGTAAATGATGATATCTAGACAGATGGATCTTATATGAATCGTATGATGAAGTACCACATGAGTGGATATATAGGAATCCAAATCTGCCGAATCACTCATGCTACGATCTTCTACATCCTAGGTCTCCCCATTCCGTCATCTGGCTTATGTTCTTCATGTAGCACTCAGACCGAATGACTCTATGAAATTACGTCGATACTTCCATTCCACATATTACGGGTAACGTAGGAGACATCTCTATTTTTCCCCCGGGGGATCTTTAGAATTACCACTGCTTAGCTTTCAATTCGCCTCTGACCATCAAATGAAATGTGAATAACCCATCCTCCTCTCTTTGAAACAAGGGGCGCTTCCGGTTCTATCCGTGCTTCAAACAATTTTGTCTTCTCCATATTACCATATCTCTAGAGTCAATAATTTTATATGAGGAACCACTGAACTCAATCACCTGCTGCCGTTACTCTTCAGTTTTCTGTTGAGGTCTATCCCGTAGAGGTACTCAAATTGGATCAGTGATCGATTTCTAGGTTTTGTCGTAAACCTAATTGGTTACTTCCAATTACGTAAATCAATAGTTCAAACCGCACTCAAAGGTAGGGCATTTCCCATTGATATAGGAACTTCTGTACCAGAAACAATGGTATCTCCAATTATAGCCCCTCTGGGATGTAAAATATATCTCTTCTCACCATCCCCATAGTGTATGAGACAAATGTATGCATTTCGATTAGGGTCGTATTCTATGGTTACGATTCTACCAGATATGTCTTTTGCATTCCGTCGAAAATCGATTTTACGGTATAGACGCTTATGACCTCCCCCTCTATGCCTTGCGGTAATGATTCCTCTGGCATTACGACCTTTACCACAACGATGCTGTCCATAGATCAAATTTGTTCGTGGATTGGATTTCGCTTGACTGTCTACGGCTCCTTTGCGTGTGCTAGGGGTAGAAGTTTTGTATAAATGTATGGCCATGTTATTAAGTATTTATTTTTTTTGATTTAAGTTCTTTTCTCTATAAGAGGTGGAATAGAATAACCCGGTTGAAGCGTAATGATCATACGTCTGTAATGCATTGTATGTCGCATAATAGGTCCCATTCTTCTACCCTTTCCCGGGAGTCGATGGCTATTCATAGCTACTACCTTGACACCAAAGAAGAGTTCGATCCAATGCTTTATTTCTGTCCTAGTTGATCCTGATTCGACATTAGAAGTATATTGATTGTTCCCCAATAACCGAATACTTTTTTCTGTAAATACTGCATATTTGATTCCATCCATAAATCCATTTTCTTCCCTATGAGTTCCAGTATCTATAAGAATTAGAATTCTTACCGTTTCTACCGTTTCTATCTTATTCTTATAGTATGAATATACCAATTAGTTATCTATGGATGATGAGATTCCGTTGATACGGAGCCAATTCTATTATTGAACGTTCCAATTCGCGTGCATCCAGCAGGAATTGAACCTACGAATTTGCCAATTATGAGTTGGGCGCTTTAACCATTCAGCCATGGATGCTTCGCGGAGACTCGTCATCAACGGGGGCTGTCTTTGTGTAAGTGGATTTCAATTGAAATATAATCTTTCGTTTAGGAGAAATCAATGAAACGGCATCAATTCAAATCCTGTATTTTTGAATTGAGAGAGATATTGAGAGAGATCAAGAATTCTCGCTATTTCTTAGATTCATGGACCAAATTCGATTCAGTGGTGTCTTTCACTCACATTTTTTTCCACCAAGAACGTTTTGTGAAACTCCTTGGCCCCCAAACTTGGAGTGTCCTGCTTTCACGTGATTCACAGGGTTCAACAAGCAATCGA